AATATTCAGAGGACTCTTTTGACAAAAATATGTAATTGTCAGCAAAGTCGTTTCTTTTTTTTTTTTTTCTTCAAATCCAAAAAATTCTTCTTATTTATACAGAACACATAGGTCGCCGATTCAGCATTGGATAAAAGGGGTGAAATGCCCCGTTTTACAATTACAATAAGTGCTCCTCAAATCATTTTCTCGCTAGGAGTGTTCTCTAGCGAGAAAATGATTCATTTTGAATTATCTCTATATTATCATAGTGGTAGAAAGAGTACCATGCCGTATCGAGACTTCAAACAGCTTGCTTTAACCATGTTAATGTTCCTATTATTGGTTGATAGAGAATCGAAGAGTATTTTACCAATAAATCACGAAATGCTATAGTTCTTACATCGAATTTTTGAATTTCTTTCGAAGTAATTCGCGAGATCATGCACCTTTCTGTGCTAGTTATAACGAAAAAAAGGCACAACTGGTTGGATCCAGTCTATTCTTGAAATAAACAACTCGCACACACTCCCTTTCCAAAAAAGATCAATACACCAAGCACTACACTTAGATTTATTAGATTTGTTGATAAAATATCGATATTAAACCCGAAACTTCCGGCTGCGGATGGCCAGCGGTCCAAAGAAACGAAAGAATCGGTTACATTTTTCATAGAATCTCCTTTTATAGATAATAGATAGACTAAAAAATGGAATAGCGTTCTTTTTGTATCACTTCATCCTTCTTTTTTATTTTTATTCTTTTATTTGGATTTTGAAAAGTATTGTAGTTATGTGAACTAACCCCATTCTTTCAATACTTAACTTCCCCTGGACCCCAAATGGGAAGGATGAAAGCGAGTCGGGTCGATATACCAATTCCTCATCCGCAAATCAGCCCTTCCCGTAGGTTATTTTGTCAACGAATACAAAATTTTAGGAATAAAATCTTGCTATAATTCGAAAAAGCAAATGACAAGTCGAAGGCACTAAAATATGTATTTTTCATATTTCTAAGATTAAACAAAGGGATTCGCAAACAAAAGTGCTAATGCTACAACCAGCCCATAAATTGTTAACGCTTCCATAAAAGCTAGACTAAGCAATAGAGTCCCTCGTATTTTTCCCTCTGCCTCAGGCTGTCTCGCGATACCCTCTACAGCTTGACCCGCAGCAGTTCCTTGACCAACCCCAGGTCCAATAGAAGCAAGCCCTACGGCCAAACCAGCAGCAATAACGGAAGCGGCAGAAATCAGTGGATTCATGATAAGTCCCCTCGTAACAAAAAAAAAGAAATGGTTAATGATACAATCAACCAACGAATTATAACTTTATTATTCCATCGCTAGGATTCATCCAGTCGAAGTAACTAAGAACCTCGACTTGACGTAATAGTAGTATTATTGAATCGTCCGAACTCCTTCAATATCTATTTTTCCTTTCTATCCACAAACTCTTTCATTTCTTGGTTCCGAACTATGAATTGAATGAACCGATGAAATTAAGAAAAATAGAAAAACATATAAGCATTCAAAGTCCCAAAGAGGCGGAGGGGGAAGGACTTCCATTGGAATAACCATTTAAATTCATAGAAGTAGGGCGTAACTGAAATATATCAAATATATCTTTAATTCATATATAATCAGGCAATATTGAATATTACATATATCATAATTACATATATCATATATAATGTCTTTCTTCCCTAACGCAAACTAACCACTCATCTTACATTCAATAGTATTTGAGAATCAATTGCTAAAACATAGGTAGCAGTTGACTTATTTATAGCCATTCAATTGCATATACCTACCCTTTGCCCATTTGTTCTGAATTCCGTTTTTTGGAAATTAAAATGATTTTCGCCCTTCCTTTTTTTATCTATCATTCTTCCACCGGATCAAATCTAAATGGACAAATTGGTTAGTCCAAATCATTGCATAGAAATAATATTATTTGATTGATCTAAGTTCATCCAATTTGTTATTTATTATATTACGATTTTCATTTGGACTATTTTCCTTTGGTCAATCGTTGAATAAAATCAACCGAAATGGGGAATCTTTTCTTCCCTTTCGCCCTTTGTTATTTTATTCTATTATTGTTCATATTGAATAATGAGATAGAAATGGAATATTGATTGGGGGGGTATCGTATTAAATTTAGTGGGCGAGGGAAAATTTTAGGAAAAGATCTTTTTGTTGATCTCTTTCCTTTTTTTACACAACTCTATAATATACTCATTAATATACTATATACATACTCATTTTTTACATTACTATATATCGTATATAGCGTAGTTGTATATTACCTAAGTAAATTAGCCTGAGCCGCACGGTAAAATTGGAAAAAAAAAAAGAATATTTCAATGATGGCCCTCCATGGATTCGCCTATATAAGCCGCGGCTAAAGTTGCAAAAATAAGAGCTTGAATACCACTTGTAAATAATCCAAGGAACATAACAGGTATAGGAATTACTGAAGGTACTAAAGAAACAAGAACAACAACAACTAATTCATCGGCTAAGATATTTCCGAAAAGTCGAAAACTAAGCGATAAGGGTTTTGTGAAATCTTCTAAAATGTTGATGGGTAAAAGGATTGGGGTTGGTTGAATATATTTCCCGAAATAACTTAATCCCCTTTTGGTAAGACCCGCATAGAAATAGGCCGTTGACGTGAGTAAAGCCAAAGCAACTGTAGTATTTATATCATTCGTGGGTGCAGCTAACTCCCCGTGAGGTAGTTGTATGATTTTCCAAGGTAAAAGCGCTCCTGACCAATTAGAAACAAAAATAAATAGAAACAGAGTTCCAATAAAAGGAACCCAAGGGCCATATTCTTCTCCAATTTGAGTTTTACTGATATCTCGAATAAATTCAAGAACATATTCGAAGAAATTCTGACCCCCAGTCGGAATGGTTTGTGGATTCCGAACAGCTAGAGCAGCCGAACCTAATAAGATAGCAATTACAACCCAAGAAGTAATAAGTACTTGGCCATGGACTTGGAAATCCCCTATTTTCCAATAGAAATGTTGGCCTACTTCCACACCAGATACATCGTATAACCCCTTTAGTGTGTTTGCTAGAACATGCATATTGACCTCGGAAAAAATCGAACTTTAAACAAAATCATTTTGATTCAACATTCAACCATCTCTTTGCCTACTTGAATCGGATATTTTTTGAATACCAACTAATATTTTGAATACTAACTAATCACATAATATCACCAGTTATTTTTATCTCTTTTTTTGAAATTCAGAAATGGTAACCTATTACATAAATCTCATAAATCTATGTGGTTTAAGTTATTTATCTTATTATTAATCAAGAGTTTCTTATATAGCTAGAACGGCCCTCACAAATCGCGAACACAAATTTGTTAAGAATTAATCGGATTGAAGCTATAGCGTCATCATTCGAGGGAATCGAAATATCTGCTAAATCGGGGTCACAATTTGTATCAATTAAACAAATTGTTGGAATTCCTAAAGTAATACACTCCCGTAGGGTCGTATATTCTTCGTGCTGATCAACGATAATTACAATATCGGGTAGCCGTGTCATATATTTAATCCCGCCCAGATATCTTTGCAAATGAGATAATTGTCTTTTTAACATAGCTGCATCTCTTTTTGGAAGACGATTAAGTATCCCTGTTTTTTGTTCCATTCTCAAGTCCCTGAACTTCTGCAGTCTCGTTTCTGTAGTGGACCAATTCGTTAACATACCGCCGAGCCATTTTTTATTAACATAATGACAGCGAGACCTTATTGCAGCCCATGCTACTGAATCGGCGGCTTTTTTTTTGGTACCAACAATTAAGAATTGTTTTCTTAGACCTGCTGCCTCAAAAACCAAATCACAAGCTTCTGATAAAAAACGAGCAGTTCTAGTAAGATTTGTAATATGAATACCCTTACGCTTTGCCGAGATATAGGGTGCCATTTTAGGATTCCATTTCCTAATACCATGGCCAAAATGAACCCCGGCCTCCATCATCTCTTCTAAATTGATGCTCCAATATCGTCTTGTCATTTTTCTCCCCCCCCTTTTTCAAAAAAAAAAACAAAAAAGAGACGAGGAACCCTGACCTGAAATAGAAATTTGTTCCGACGGAACCTTCGGCCCTAACGTGGATTGGCTGTAGATACGCGCCCCAAGCCATTATTCTTTTCTATTCATTATTCTTTTTAATATTTATTAATTATTAAATCAAATGACCACACTCAATCAAATAAAAAAATAAAGTAATGAAAGGAAGGGATCTTTTCTTAGGACTTACTAAATCCTATAAAAGACGGTTCTGATGTATCATGGAAACTATTTGAAAGGAAAGAATCAAATAATTTTCTTTGGTGAAAGAAAATATCTCTCATCTCCCCCTCGAATAGATTCTTTTTTTTGGTTTCCGAGGGAATTTTATTATATTGTTTTGAAGGATGCACTAATCCTTTGACTCCAGTCCCAACGGGTATCATTCCTCCCAAAACAACGTTCTCTTTCAGACCTTTCAACCAATCGATACGCCCCCGAAGAGCAGCTTTTGCTAAAACTCGAGAAGTTTCTTGAAAACTCGCTTCAGATATGAAACTTTGAGTATTGAGGGATGCTCTTGTTATTCCCAGTAAGACGGCTCGGTAACAGATCACCTCTTCTAAAGCGCGCCCCATTCGTTCTGCTCGCAACAATCCAATTAGTTCTCCGGGTGAAAAAACGTTAGACATTCCGTCTTCCGAAATCAACACCTTTGATGTTATTTGGCGTACAATAATTTCTATATGTTTATTATGAATCTGTACCCCCTGGGATCGATAAACCTTTTGGATCTTATTAACCAAAGAGATATGACTTTGCACTATAGTTAGCTTAGCACCAATCAAGAATCCCCAAGGAGTTCCAAGAATTTTTGTTATACATTTGTTCCAACCCCGAATCCTCTTTTCTAGATTCATGGATATTGAATCAATCGAACGAACTTCTAATACCTGTTCCACTTTTGGAAGACCCTGCGTTATATCACCAGATCTCGACTTTTCATATATAAATGTAACTAATATATCTCCTTCGTAAAGGATTTCCCCATAATGGCCATGAACAGTTGCTCCTGGGGTTGCCAAATAAGGCTTAGCTGATCGTGTTACTACGGAGTCGACTTGAATAAATATAACTTGCCCCGACTTTAAGTGGGGTCTATTTTTGGCTATACACACATTTGCACAAATAAACTGCCCAAGACTTATTATTGTAGATGTCTCTTCAAAATAACAATAATTGTGACAGAAAAAATACCAATTCAAATTGAATGGATTCAAAATAATGTTATTGCATGGGTCGGGATTATAAATTTTCCCATTTTCATCCATTGAATAATATTTAATTACTTGAAAAGCCTGTTTTAAATTGCCAAGTTGCAAATAGTTAGTTACCAACATATGATTATGAGTTATTAAACGGGAAAATGAATAAAAATTCGCAATTGAATAGGCCGATCCTAAAGGGCCCAACGAAGTCTTAATTGTAATTCGGGGATTTTTTTTAATTGATTCTTTTATTCTATTGTGATATTTTACACCGGAGAATGGATATATTTGAGAACAATTGGATGATAACAAAATTTTCAATGATTGGCATTCCTTCTTTCTATTCAACAACGTATGAATAGTGCCTTGAGCTGGGTTAAGGAATTGTTGAATTCTTACCTTGGAATAGGAAAAAGGGGAAGAAAACGGATTGATATTGGTGCAATCTGATCCATTATCAGAGAGCAATCCCGAACCGGGAGGATCATTCCTTTTTCCGATATCCGAAATAGGGGATTTCGCCAAGTCGATTCTTAGGAAATGCCGAATCAAACCATTTGTCCTTATTTCAATAAAAGACGCATGGGCTTCTTCGCCCGAAGAACTTTTTTTTTTTTTTTCTTTATCGCAATTCAATACTAAACAAGTACGAACTAATTGAATACTTGTATCAAAAATTCCTCTATACGAAATTCCTCGAATTGGTCTGCCATTTACATAAAGGATATAATTCACAACTCGAAGTCGCACATTATCCCTTTCCTGCAACAGATCGGGGGGGAAAAGTGTTGCTACATTTAGACCGTCCATTAGGTCATATGTGATGACAGGTCGACCCAAAACAAAATACCCCCTTTTGCTAGATGTAATCCGTTGGACATAGATCCAATTTTTCCATTTTTTTAATCCCTTAGAATTTCTTTTTCCTGTTCCTGGTGGTATCGGTATCAAAACGCCGCTATGTCGGGATATCTTATCTGTCTCTCCAGGAAAATGGATATCTCCAGAAAATATTTTAAGTTCAATTCTTTTTTTTTTCCTATCTACCCGAACAACACCCCCCCCCCGGCTTCTTATATTTAAAGTGATTTGTGTATCTACCCCAATAATACTATTGTTCCGTACCATTATGGAAGAAGATCCGGGTAAGATATGCACTTCTTCGGTAATGAAAAAAAATCGATCTACTTTCATTTGGGATTTTGACTTAAATTCCTTAACTCCAACTCCTCGATACTCAATTAAATCTTCCTTTTTGACGATTGCCTGCATTTCGATAGTCCCATATTTAGTAATTCCCGAGCTCTTTCTTCGATATCGAGGATCATCAAAATAAGAAAGAATACTATTTCTACGAAAAATACCATTTAAGGGTATTTCAATCGAGATACCTAAAGTGGACATTAATTCGTTCTCACGTTCGTGAATCGGTTGAAGTGGCATAAGAAACCTATTTCTTCGCCTCTTTGACAATAAATCAGAATTATCGCGTAGAATGGCCGTATATAGGAGATTACAATGACCAGTACATATGATTCGATTAAAGTCTAAATAATTCAGAATCCTCTCTTTTGTTTTACCATAAAAATACGAACTAAATAATTTGTACCTTATACGGTCGTTAGTTACTGAGAGGTTCGAAGAAATATATCTTCGTTTGACAGAAAGAGAATGCGCGTTCATTTGATCTTGATCCTTGTGAAGCGAAAGGGAGACTAGACTCGATCTGCACGGGCTTCCTAATAATATCCATAAATGGCTTGTTTTTGGTAATAGATGGACATTACCATATGTAAATTCAGGTGCATGATACACATCGGTACTCCAGTGCATTTCGCCGTCTGAGTCAGAATAAATATGCTTTCGAACTTTTTCTTTAAAATTAAAAGTGGATGTTCCCGCGCGAATCTCAGCAATCACCTGTCCTGATTCTACATATTGATCGTTTTGAATTAAAAGAAAACTCTTTGGTGGAATATTCACAGTATGTAGAATATCTTCACTCTCAATAGTTACATACAAGTCCATAGAGCATAGAAAAGCAGGATGTCCGTGACGTGTACGTGTCGGATGAACTAAATCCTTATTAAATTTTATTTTTCCATTATAAGGAGTTCTCACATGTTCTGCAGTACCTCCTGTGAATACTCCGCCAGTATGAAACGTTCTTAATGTTAATTGAGTACCCGGTTCTCCAATCGATTGACCTGCAAT